ATTATGTGAACCGAAAACTCAACATTGCTATTACAAGAATTGCAAAACCTTATGGAAACCCTAATATTCTTGCAGAATTTATAGCCGGACAATTAAAAAATAGAGTTTCATTTCGCAAGGCAATGAAAAAAGCTATTGAATTAACTGAACAGGCAGATACAAAAGGAATTCAAGTACAAATTGCAGGACGTATCGACGGAAAAGAAATTGCACGTGTCGAATGGATCAGAGAAGGGAGGGTTCCCCTACAAACCATTCGAGCTAAAATTGATTATTGTTCCTATACAGTTCGAACTATATATGGGGTATTAGGCATCAAAATTTGGATATTTGTAGACGAGTAATAATCAGAAACCCTTACTCGCTTTTACGTTCTGTCCAGTGATGGAACAAAAAATGACAAACTCTTTCATTCTTTTTATGTTCAATCAAAAAATGAGCAATTCTATAGGGTTAAATAAAAATTCGATTGACCATTTTATTTTGATATAAATATAATTGCTATGCTTAGTGTGTGACTCGTTGGTTTTTTTTTTTAGGGTAGGGTTAGGATTCTAAAAAAAAAAAATAGACTGGCCCATAGTATGAACTAATAACTAGAGAAGTAATAACCAACTCATCGCTTCGCATTATCTGGATCCAAAAAACCAGTCAGTCAAGATATGATATATTGATCATATCATTGTAGCAACTGAAATATGTTTTTGCATACAAAAACCATGAGTTGTGAAGCGAAATATAAAAAGGATGTGGATAACTGGAAAGGTGAGAGAAAGAGAGAAAAAGAATATCAATGATATAGAATTCCAATATAAAATATTATATGTAAGGTCTATAAGTCATCTCATAAAAGACAATGTAATAAAGCATCAATACTCTCATTCATATTCATCCAGAAGTAGATGAATCTAATCTGTTCATAGAACAAAAAAATAAAGAGCCTCGAGCCAATAAAGACTGAGAAGATTGACTCAAGAACAAATTTAATGAATTTAATGAGAGGCTCCATTGTAGAATTCAGACCTAAGCATTAATCGAGAAGCGATGGGAACGACGGAACCTGTGAATGCAGAAGATTCTATTGAAAACGAATCCTAATGATTCATCGGGTGGGATGGCGGAACGAACCGGAGAACAATTTCATTTATTCTGAGCGATCATGATCATGGGCTAACCCTACAACTGAACTAGATATTTAAAGAGTAAATATTCGCCCGCGAAAGCTTTATTTTATTTGATTGCTACATTTTTTTTGTGATCAAATATGATAAAAAAAGGAAAAAGAAAGATTCGTTATAACGTTATAAAAAACGACACTATCTACTATACTATAAATTTATGTTTAGTTATATATCCAAAAAAATCAATATATTTGGAATATATTAGATGAAATATCAAAGAATCCGGTGTATTATTGATTAAATACATGTTAAATACATGTATATCTTAATGCAATATTTTTCAATCCTTTCATTCGCGAGGAGCTGGATGAGAAGAAACTCTCATGTCCAGTTCTGTAGTAGAGGTGGAATTGTGAAACAACCATCAACTATAACCCCAAAAGAACCAGATTCCGTAAACAACATAGAGGAAGAATGAAGGGAATATCTTATCGAGGTAATCATATTTGTTTCGGTAGATATGCTCTTCAGGCACTTGAACCTGCTTGGATCACATCTAGACAAATAGAAGCAGGGCGACGAGCAATGACACGAAATGCACGCCGTGGGGGAAAAATATGGGTACGTATATTTCCAGACAAACCCGTTACAGTAAGACCTGCGGAAACACGTATGGGGTCGGGTAAAGGATCTCCCGAATATTGGGTAGCTGTCGTTAAACCAGGTAGAATACTTTATGAAATGGGCGGAGTAGCAGAAAATATAGCCAGAAAGGCTATTTCAATAGCAGCATCAAAAATGCCTATACGAACTCAATTCATTATTTCGTGATAGAAATTTATAACCATAGGAAAGAGGTCTTGGAATAAAAAAGCAATTGCAGGTTTCTTTTTTTTGACAAAGAATATTTCTTTTTTTCTTCTCCCCTTTTTGTTTTGCATTGAAAGAACAGATTAAAAAATGATATGATTCAACCCCAGACCTATTTGAATGTAGCGGACAACAGCGGGGCCCGAGAATTGATGTGTATTCGAATCATAGGAGCTAGTAATCGCCGATATGCTCATATTGGTGATGTTATTGTTGCTGTGATCAAAGAAGCAGTACCAAATATGCCTCTCAAAAGATCAGAAGTGATCAGAGCTGTAATTGTACGTACTTGTAAACAACTCAAACGTGACAATGGTATGATAATACGATATGATGACAATGCTGCAGTTGTCATTGATCAAGAAGGAAATCCAAAAGGAACTCGAGTTTTTGGTGCGATCGCCCGAGAATTGAGACAGTTAAATTTTACAAAAATAGTTTCATTAGCCCCTGAAGTATTATAAGATAAGACCATGATATAGAGTTATAGTAGAGTATTTGAATGAAAT